AATAAAGAACGAAATGCTATGATTCTTACATATGATTTATTAATTTATTCAGAAGGAATTCGTCGAGATTGTACACTTTTTTTCTATTTATCTTATTCTAAAATAAAAAAAAAATATGTATATAAATAACACAAATAAATAAAGTGCAGCCGGTTGGGTCCAACCTATTCTTGAAATATACAACTCGCACACACTCCCTTTCCAAAAAAAATCAATACACCAAGCACTACACTTAGATTTATTAGATTTGTTGCTAAAATATCGGTATTAAACCCGAAACTCCCGGCAGATGGCCAGTGGCCTAAGGAAACGAAAGAATCGGTTACATTTTTCATATGCTCTCCTCTTATAGATAGGACTAACAAAGAACAGAGTTCTTTTTGTATCACTTGACTGACTTGCCCTTTTTTGATTGATTTCTTTTTCTTAACTTTTTTTCTTTGTTTTAAGTTTCCGATAAGATACTTATTAAGTTGGGTCCTAGGTCTTGTAGAAATTGCAAAATATTTCCCCTGTTCAAACACTTCCTAAAAAGAAAGTAAAAATTCCATCGTACTAACCGAAGGACGGGAAGGAATAAAGCGAGCAAATCCACTAATTCGTCATCCTCAAATCAGTCTTTCCCGGGGTATTGTTCCAACAAATACATAATTGTAGGAGTAAAGTAGTGATATAATTCACAGAAGCAAACCGCAACGAATTAATAAAATAATAAGAAGTGTGTAATGCACTTTTTTACATTTTCGTTCTAGGATGAAATTAAACAAAAGATGAAATTAAACAAAAGGATTTGCAAATAAAAGTGCTAATGCCACAACGAGCCCATAAATGGTTAAAGCTTCCATAAAAGCTAGACTAAGCAATAAGGTGCCTCTTATTTTTCCTTCTGCTTCTGGTTGTCTCGCAATACCTTCTACGGCTTGGCCTGCAGCAGTACCTTGACCAACTCCAGGTCCAATAGAAGCAAGCCCTACGGCCAATCCAGCAGCAATAACGGAAGCGGCAGAAATCAGTGGATTCATGATGATAGGTTCCTCGCACCAAAAAAAAAATGGTTAATGATACAATCAACCAAGGAATTCTTACTTATTTGATCACTAAAAAATATTGAATCGAAGTAACTAAAACTTCGAAAAAAAAACTATATAGATAGGGATAAACCCTATATATAACTAATATATATATCTACTATCACATATACATTTGTTTCTTTCATAACGGAAACCGCGCGAATTTTTTATTGAATCAGATTCTAGAATAATTCGTCGAAAAATATACAGGAACTGTAGCTGGACTTATAGACATTACATATAGACATATATCTAGTGTGATCTCCCTACTTCGTCGTCTATCTTTCCTCTTAGAACTCTAGTCATATATACATATGGATTTCTTATTTCTATCTTTCTTATTTCTATCTATATATGTATATGTTACCGAACCAAGTATATTTTCTTGAACCATGCATTGCCTCAGTCGGGGTAAGCTTAAAAAAAGAAGACTCTTTTGAAAACTAATCAATGATGACCCTCCATGGATTCCCCTATATAAGCCGCGGCTAAAGTTGCAAAAATGAGAGCTTGAATACCGCTTGTAAATAATCCAAGAAACATGACAGGGATAGGAACTACTGAAGGTACTAAAGAAACAAGAACAACAACTACTAATTCATCCGCCAATATATTTCCGAAAAGTCGAAAACTCAGAGATAAAGGTTTTGTGAAATCTTCTAGGATGTTAATTGGTAAAAGGATTGGAGTCGGTTGAATGTATTTTCCAAAATAAGCCAATCCTTTTTTGGTAAGACCCGCATAAAAATATGCCACGGACGTGAGTAAAGCTAAAGCAACAGTAGTATTTATATCATTCGTGGGGGCAGCCAACTCTCCATGAGGTAACTGTATGATTTTCCAAGGTAAAAGAGCTCCAGACCAATTAGAAACAAAAATAAATAAGAACATGGTTCCAATAAAGGGAACCCAAGGCCCATATTCTTCTCCAATCTGAGTTTTACTCAAGTCTCGAATAAATTCAAGAACATATTCAAAGAAATTCTGCCCGTCGGTAGGAATAGTTTGTGGATTCCGAACAGTTATGATAACTGACCCTAATAAGATAGCAATTACTACCCAAGAAGTGATAAGTACTTGAGCATGAATTTGTAAACCTCCTATTTGCCAATATAAATGTTGGCCTACTTCTACACCTGATATATCGTAGAATCCTTTGAGTGTTTTAATGGAACATGGTATAACATTCATATTGCCCTCTGACAGAAATCAAACTAAAAAAAAATTATTTTGATTCAACCATCTCTTTTTCAACTTATCTACTTTCATCATTAATCATATATTTAAAATACCAACAAATCACATAACATAATATCCCATTTTATCTCTTTTAAAAAATGCAAGACAAGAATAGTAACCAATCTAAAAAATCAAAATAATTAACTAATCTTATTATTCTTAATCATAACATAATCATAATCAATGATTTCTTATATAGCTAGAATGACCCTCACAAATTGCGGATACTAATTTGTTAAGAATCAATCGGATTGAAGCTATAACGTCATCGTTGATTGGAATCGAAATATCTGCAAGATCCGGGTCACAAATCGATTAAACAAATTGTTGGAATTCAAAAAATGACACATTCTCGAAGAGCTATATATTCTTTTTGCTGATCAACGATGATTACAATATCGGACAACCCAGTCAGATATTTGATCCCACCCAGATATGTTTGAAAAGTCAATAATTTGCTCTTCAACATTGCTGCATCTCTTTTAGCGAGACGGTTGAGTTTCCCCATCTTTTGTTCTCCTCTTAAGTCTCTGAACTTATGAAGTCTCGTTTCTGTAGTGGACCAATTCGTTAACATACCACCGAGCCATTTTTTATTAACATAATGACATCGAGCCCTTATTGCAGCCGAGACTACTAAATCCGCTGCTTTATTTTTGGTACCAACCATTAAAAAGGTTTTCCTCGACTTGCTGCATCAAAAACTAAATCACAGGCTTCTGATAAAAAACAAGCAGTTCTAGTAAGATTTGTAATATAAATACCTTTACGCTTTGCAGAAATGTAAGGGACCATTCTAGGATTCCATTTCTTAGTACCATGATCAAAATGAACTCCCGACTCCATTATCTCTTCCAAATGGATGTTCCAATACCTTCTTGTCATTTTTCCCGCGCTTTATCTTTTTTTTTAGAAATAACTAATTGTTCCTACGGAACCTTATAATGAGGTTGACCATTGATACATAGTCCGAACTATTAACCATTGATACATAGTCCGAACTATTAACCATTGATACATAGTCCGAACTATTAATTTTTTTGATTACTTACTTCATTTTTTTACTTAACAAAACTAGAAAGGAAAAAGAAAAAATATCTGCTTAGGAATTATGAAATCGCGAAAATGCATTTTCTAATGTGTCATGGAAATTCTTTGGGCTACAAGAACAAAAAAATTCTCGATGGTGTAACAAAATATCTCTCATTTCCAACTTGAATACATTTTTCTTTTTTATTTCAAAATAAATGTTTTTGTCTTGCCTTGAACGAGGCACTAATTTTTTAAATCCGGTACCGATAGGGATAATTCTCCCTAGAACTACATTTTCTTTCAGCCCCTTCAACCAATCAATACGCCCCCGGAGAGCAGCTTTTGCTAAAACTCTAGCAGTTTCTTGAAAACTTGCTTCAGATATGAAGCTTTGAGTATTCAGAGATGCCCTCGTTATTCCTAATAAAATTGCCCGATAACAGATCGCTTCGTCTAAAGCACGCCCTGCTCGTTCTGCTCGCAGCAATCCGATTAATTCTCCAGGCGAAAAAACATTAGACATTCCGTCTTCTGAAACCAACACTTTTGATGTTACTTGTCGTACAATAATCTCTAGATGTCTATTATGAATCCGCACCCCTTGAGATCGATAAACCTTTTGGATCTTATTAACCAAAGAGATATGGCTTTGGGCTATAGTTAGCTCAGCTCCAATTAAGAATCCCCAAGGAATTCCAAGAATTCTTGGTATACGTTCGTTCCAACTTTCGACTCTCCTTTCAAGGTTCATCGATATTGAACCAATCGAACGCACTTCTAAGATTTGCTCCACTTTTGGAAGTCCCTGCGTTATGTCACCAGATCGGGATTTTTCATATATAAATGTAACTAATGTATCTCCTTCAGAAAGGGTTTCTCCGTAATGTCCGTGAACAGTCGCTCCTGGAGTAGCCAAATACGGCTTAGCTGATCTTATAACTAAGGAATCAACATGAACAATTAAAATTTGACCAGATTTTTTTATATGTGTCCCATATTTAACTAGACATAGATTTTCACAAATAAATTGTCCAATGCTAATTATTGTGGATGTTTCTTCACAATAATTGTGATGTAAAAAGCACCAATTCAAATGGGATGGATTCAAAATGATGGTATTGCATGGGTTGGGATTATAAATCCTTCTATTTTCATCTATTAAACAGTATTTAAGTACTTCAAGTACTTGGAAAGTCGCTTTCAAATTATCAAGTATCCAATATTTGTTTACCAAGATCTGATTATGAGTTATTAAATAGTAAGCTGAATAAAAGTTCACTATTTTAGATACAATAGTACCTAGGGGACCCAACAAATCCCTAATTAGAATTATGGGATTCAATTCTTTTGCCGTGATGTTATATTTCGAACCATTGAATGGACATGGGCCAACTCGAGAACAATTGAATGATGACAAAATTATCAAAGCCTTATTTTGATTCAACAATGTACCAATAGTTGCTTGACGCTGAGTAACTACTGAAATCTTCCCTTTCGAAAAAAAAGGGTTGATATTGGTGCAATCTAATCCATTATCGGGGATCAATCCCGAACCCGCCGTATCATACCTTTTTTCGGCATATGAAAGACTAGACTTTACTAACTCAATTTTGATGAAATTTTGAATCAGATCATTTGCCCTTACCTCAACAAGAGAAG